CCAATTAGATATTTGTAGAACAATTTAGGTTCTGGGGTTTTCATATACTTCGAATTGCTGTTATAATTGAAATTAGTAAGGATTTTTTTTGTATTGAAAAGAATCAATACTGATTAGTTATGTATAAATTTTGATTTTCTTCTTATATTATTAGAATTAGGAAAAGCCAATTTTCGACTCAAATCCAAGAATCATTCATGAATTTACAGTCACATTTATCCCATTTAATAGTTAATGGTTCCAATTTATCCGGTTTTGGAACTAAATGTGCTTTTTCAATCTGGAAAGTTTTTCGATATTTATGTTTTGCGATACTATACATACAACTGAAGAACCGAAGGGGGGGATCCAACCCCAAAAAGGAAGGATTTCTTTCGTGCAAGCGATTAAGGAAAACGGGATTCAAGATGGAAGCACAAAAAAAAAGAAGTTTCTTAATCCCCCCATCCCAAGCAAGGGGGAAAGGTTTTCATCTATTTCGTATGCTATCATTTTGGCGGCATGGCCGAGCGGTAAGGCGGGGGACTGCAAATCCTTTTTCCCCAGTTCAAATCCGGGTGTCGCCTGATCAACAAAAAACTCGAAATCCCTTATCTTATTTGATTTGCTTTTGCTGATAGAACTCGTTGAATTTTTCACCAGCAAAAGAAAATGGAGGAAAAGAACTCTTGCTATTTGCTTGATTCGAAACATCTGCAAGTTCGGTTCTCTCAAGCCAAGCTAAAGTGCTGTAAATCCTTGCCTCGAGGATTCAAGGACAGATTATAAGTGAAAGGGAATTGGTAAATCTTTCTATAAAAGCCCTTCCACTACTAATGGAGTCTTTAATTCACGGGTCTTGAATTAGATTGGATAGCCTGTGGCTAATCTAATTAGTGGTTGTGAGAAGCTACTTTGTATACAGAACCATAAGGTTCTTCTAAGTGCTGGGGCATTCAATAAAATAAATACCAAATTCGATGGAAAATTGACTTTTATATATCATAAAAACTGAAAAAAGAAAGATTTTCTTTTCAATAAACCTGTGTTCCTCCGATTGTTTCACAGAGACAATCGTTAGACATAGACAGTAAGGATTAGATCAAATGGGAAAGAAAAGTATTTGATAGATAATGATGTATCTTGATTCTATATTTTTATGTCTTTTTTTTTTTTTACTTAATAAAATGAAGCACAAGAAAGAACAGGCCTTATTATTCCTACATCTTAGGAAAATTTCTTCAAAATGGGTCACTGCGTATTTTACTTGTGCTTAACCTTTTCCGATTCTACTAAAAAAACCCGTTCCTATAAGAACTTTTTAGAGGCGGATTTTTTGACCCCGATGAAAGGGGTCAGAATCTTTTTTTGACTATGCGCTAGTGATTCCACTATTATTAGTGAACAATAATGGAATAATTCCTTAATAGAAATAGGGGACATAATTTACATGGATATAGTAAGTCTTGCTTGGGCTGCTTTAATGGTAGTTTTTACATTTTCCCTTTCACTCGTAGTATGGGGAAGAAGTGGACTCTAGAGGTATTACTAATTTTGAGTTGAAGAATCATTGTTTTTTTTTATAGATGGTTTTTTTTATTTGGTTTTTAGTTGTTTCCCTCTTGACTCATCAAAGAAAAAAAAAGTTCTGCTATATTTATGTTATTAATTGGATCCACATCCTCTATGGGAAACAACATATACATAGGAATTGTCCAAGGAAAGACTATACATAATAAGATCTTACCTTAGGCAAGTCGCATATTATATTGCGTACTTAACTTACCAATTGTTTTCTTATTTTCGAAATTTTATCTATATTATATGCTTTTCTATAGGCTTTATTGACTCATTTTATGAGTCATTTCATATCATGCCGAAAGAAAGAGTGAAAAATGATGGGTTTTACTCTTTCGGGATCCGAAGAAATTGCCAGAGAACCCCTTGGTCCGATGTTAACTGCTCAATCAATTACTTCTTCGGTATGCCCATACTTTTGTTTTGAAAATAATCCGAGATCTAGCAATGAGAATCGTAATATTATATTATTAATTGCTTTTCAGTTATTTCAGATTGATTGGAATCAAGACAAATTAAATAGATGAAGTAAAGAAATCGAATTGGGATACTATGTACATTACATATATCACGAAGATATAGATTGTAGATTAATCTACATTAATCCTGTATTTTTATACAGTACAACTTGTTAGATTACAATAACAAAAAAAGCGAGTATGGTAGAAAGAAATAGATGAATCTTTCTACCATACTATCGGATCTCATAGAATACTATACCGCTGATTCTAGTCCGCGCATTTCGTCATTTAATTTAAGTTAAGACGTGAGACTCAAATCCTTTTGATTTCTTCTATTTCGTCAATCATTGACTAAGCAAATAAGTCAAGTTTGATTCAAATCAATCACTTTGACTGACTGTTTTTACGTATATTATAAGTAAAAAAGCAGTAGGAACTAGAATGAAGAGTGCAGTAGCAATAAATGCGAGAATATTTACTTC